GTGCACAGTTTCGTTTTGTTTAGCTTTACGCTTGTTTAAAGCGGGAAGTACTAGTTAAAGTGTTTATGTCTTTTGGTTTGATGTGCGGGGCGGTTAGTTTGGGGAAAAAAGATGGAAGGAATTTTTTAGTAGCGATTTTAGGAGTGATAAGAATGTGAAAAAATGAAAAAATTTGTAAAAAATGTAAAAATGTTGTCTGTTGAAGTTGAAGATTTTCTCTTGACAAATTTGCGGGGAAAATTATTGTAAACAAAAGAAAGAAAGTTAAACAAATAGGTAAATAAGGAGTAAAATAACGGAAAAAATTTTTTTGAAAAAAAATTTTTTTTTNNAAAATTTTTTGAAAAANNTTTTGAAAAAAATTTTTTTTAGTAGTGATTTTAGGGGTGATAAAAATACAAAAAAATGAAAAAATTTGTGAAAAATGTAAAAATGTTGTCTGTTGAAGTTGAAGATTTTCTCTTGACAAATTTGCGGGGAAAATTATTGTAAACAAAAGAAAGAAAGTTAAACAAATAGGTAAATAAGGAGTAAAATAACGGAAAAAATTTTTTTGAAAAAAATTTTTTTTTTTGAAAAATTTTTTGAAAAAAATTTTTTTTAGTAGCGATTTTAGGGGTGATAAAAATACAAAAAAATGAAAAAATTTTTGAAAAATGTAAAAAAATTGTTATGTGTTGAAGTCGAAGATTTTCTCTTGATGGTTTTATTTTAAGTGAAAAATTGGAGTGTTAGAAAAGTGAAAAATTATGTCCAGCAAGCATTCATCACTATTACCCATTTAATTAGAGGGTGGATCAATACGAACTAAATGCGGATGGCAAGTGCATCAGTGTCAAGGTGAGACAACAAATACGCAAACCGTCTCATTAATTGGCCCTGGGACAGAGACGTATTACGAAGACCATTGATGCCCAGACCTAAATTGTGAGCCTCCTGACTCGGCATACTATGGGGGTACGTTGAAGTAGNNAAGAGAAAAAAAAGNGANCTANATGAGACAAAACGTATATGGATGCCGGAGTAACGAAATAAAATGGTGCATCTCTCATACCAGATGTCTATTGAAGAGGAAAGTATAGGGTATAAGCGATTCTAGACCCTGAAATAAGAACCAGTGGCCCATGGTGCCATAGTATATTAAATGTGGGTTCCTGAAACTAGCGCATACGGTATCCGATATTACAAGCGGTGATTCGAGTCTCGGAAGAGGTAAGATTAAGGAAGTTAACTAATACTAGGTATTACCACTTAGACAAGTATGTGTTGGAAGAGCATAGGGAATAAGAATTGGTCCTAGAACATGGATAGTTTAGTGGAGTTTAGGATGATTGTTATGGGGATATACCATTATGTACTGTACAAGTATATGTATTGTAGGACATTTAATGTACAAGAGATATGTCCTATATAAATTAATGTACAATAATACATNGANATGCTCATAGGATATGTATTGCCTATAATACATAATCTATGGGGGGGTAGGGGGGGTACGGAGAGGATTTATTATTGGATATTCCTGTAGTTGAGGATCAACGATAGTTTTTCAGACTATAGGCCCTAAGTCAGATTAGGCGGGAATGTATGACTTATTTTGTACTGTTTTTAGGGGCTTGCTTGGTGCTAGGGGCTTTGGCAGTGGCATCAAACCCATCACCTTATTATGGGGTGATGGGTTTAATAATGGGGTCGGCCGCGGGGTGTGGCTGGTTGGTTAGCTTGGGTGTATCGTTTGTGGCCTTGGTTTTGCTTTTGGTGTATTTGGGAGGGATGTTAGTAGTGTTTGTTTATTCAGTATCTTTGGCTGCTGATCCGTATCCAGAGGCATGGGGAAGTGTAGGGGTTTTGGGGAGTGGGTTTGGTTTGTTGGTTGTGATGGTGGTGGGGGTGATGGCAGGGGGGTTTATTGGTGAGGGGGGTTGGGTGATGAGCACGGTAGATAGTGGTGGGGCAGCGATTATTCGGGCGGATTTTAGTGGTGTAGCTGTGTTATATTCGCAGGGGGCGGGAATGTTTGTGGTGGCAGGGTGGGGGTTACTGCTGACTTTGTTTGTGGTACTAGAGGTTGTGCGGGGGATTTCATGTGGAGCTGTTCGGGCGGTTTAAAGGGTAGGGGACAGAGAATAGTTTAATGGAGAATACCAGCTTTGGGAGCTGGAGATAGAGGTTTGAGCCCTCTTTTTCTGAGGAGAATTATGAGGTTAGGCGATTTTGTCTAGGTCTGTGTGGGCGGTGTAGGTGAAATACTCTAAGAAGGGTAAGTCTTCAGTTTTTGGTTTACAAGACCAATGTTTTCTATAAACTATTAGAGTATTAGTATAGGATTTTGTTTTCTAGGGTTGCAGTGATTGGGAATAGGAAGAGGAGGGTGAAAAAATAAGTGAAGGAGGCAACTTGGCCAATGATAATGAATGGGTCTTCTACAGGTTGGCTCCCAATTCAGGTGAGGATGAGGAGGTTAGCGATTAACAGTCAGAATAATAGTTGTGACATGGGTCGGAATGTTAGGGAGCGTATTTTGGATACGTGTAGTAATGGGGATAGAAATAGGATGAGGACGGAGGCAGTAAGTGCTAGAACACCTCCTAGTTTATTGGGGATGGATCGGAGAATTGCGTATGCAAATAGGAAGTATCATTCTGGTTTGATGTGGGGTGGTGTGATTAGGGGATTAGCTGGTGTGAAATTTTCTGGGTCTCCTAGGAAATTAGGGAAGAAGAAGGCGAGAGTAAGGAGTGGGAGGAATATTAATGTGAAGCCTAGTATGTCTTTTGTGGTGAAGTACGGGTGGAATGGGATTTTGTCAGAGTGGGAGATGATGCCTAGTGGGTTGTTAGAGCCAGATTCGTGGAGAAATGTTAGGTGGATAATAGATAAGCTGACGATTAGGAAAGGTAGCAGGAAATGTAGTGCGAAGAATCGGGTCAGGGTGGGGTTGTCTACTGAGAATCCACCTCAGGCTCATTCTACGAGAGTCTGTCCGATGTAGGGGATGGCTGATAGGAGGTTTGTAATGACGGTAGCCCCTCAAAAGGATATTTGTCCTCATGGTAGTACGTAACCTACGAAGGCGGTTGCTATGAGTGTCAGGAGTAGAATGATTCCAATGTTCCAAGTTTCTTTATAAAGATAGGAGCCATAATAAAGTCCTCGGCCAATGTGTAGATAAATGCAGATGAAGAAGAAAGAGGCTCCGTTTGCATGGAGATTGCGGATGAGTCAACCATATTGTACGTCTCGGCAAATGTGGGAGACAGATGAGAAGGCTAGGTAGGTATCAGCTGTGTAGTGGGTAGCTAGAAGAAGTCCGGTTAGGATTTGGGTGATAAGGCAGATTCCCAGAAGGGACCCGAAGTTTCATCAGGCAGAAATGTTAGAGGGGGATGGAAGGTCGATTAGGGAGTTGTTGATTATTTTTAGAAGGGGATGGGATTTTCGAATGTTGGGGGCCATTAGTTTATGTTAGTAGGAGAATAAGGAAGATTGATAGGGCGAATGAGCTAAGGTAAGTTTTGATTAGTCCTGAGTGTATTGGGGTTAGGGATTTAGTACATATAGACTGAAGGTTTGACAATCCTTCAGGTCCGATTTTTTTGTACCAGAATTGGTCGATTAGGTGGGATGCAATTTTTTGACCGGATTTGAGTAGTTTAGAGGGGGCGGTTCGATGAGTTAGTGGGTTGAAGTAACCAAGAGTAGTAGAGAAGTTGGAGAAAGGGGTTTGTTTGGGGTGGATGAAATTGTGGGTTAGATTTAGTAATTCTAAGGCCAAGAAGATGCCAGTGGTGGTGGCTAGTACGGCGGCTGTTTTGGTGAGGGTGGGCATGGTTATTGGGGGTGTTTGAATGGGTATTATATTAGATGAAATGATGAGTCCGGCAGTGATGCTGCCTAGTGCGAGGCGGGTGATGGGATTATAAATGGCCGGTGAGTTTTCATTGATGGGGGTGATTGGTGAGATACGGCAGAATCCTGTTTGTACTAGGATGGTTATTCGGAGGGAGTAGGTGGCAGTAAAAGCTGTAGCGATTAAGGTAAGGAGTAATGCCCAGGAATTTAGGTAGGAGTTATTGAGGCTTTCGATGATTAAATCTTTGGAATAAAATCCCGCTAGGAAGGGGGTGCCGATTAGGGCCAGGTTGCCGATTGTGAGACAAGATGAAGTTGTGGGGAGGAGATTTTGTAGTCCTCCTATTTTTCGAATGTCTTGTTCTCCAGCGAGATTGTGGATGATTGATCCTGAGCACAGGAATAATATTGCTTTGAAAAAGGCGTGAGTTGAGATGTGTAAGAATGCTAGTTGTGGAAGGTTTAAGCCGATGGTCACTATTATTAGTCCGAGTTGGCTGGAAGTGGAGAAGGCAATAATTTTTTTAATGTCATTTTGTGTTAATGCGCAGGTAGCGGCGAATATTGTTGATAAGGCTCCTAAGCAGAGGCATAAAGTTAGGGCAGATGGATTGTTTGTCAGTATTGGGTGGGTTCGAATTAGTAAGAAGATTCCGGCGACGACTATTGTACTAGAGTGTAGTAGGGCAGATACTGGGGTGGGCCCTTCTATAGCAGCTGGGAGTCAAGGGTGGAGGCCAAATTGTGCGGATTTGCCGGTAGCAGCGATGATTAATCCTAGGAGGGGAAGAATTGGGGTTTGGCTGTTGTTTGTGGGGAGTTGGATGTCTCAAGTGTTGATAGAGGAAGCCAATCAGGCTAAGCTAATAATGAGGCCAATATCTCCAATGCGGTTATAAATAACTGCTTGGAGGGCTGCAGTGTTAGCGTCAGCTCGGCCATGTCATCAGCTGATTAGTAGGAAGGATATAATGCCTACTCCTTCTCAGCCGATGAATAGAATAAATATGTTATTTGTAATAGTCAGAGTGAGTATGGCAATGAGAAATATGAGGAGGAATGAGAAAAATTTAGTGATGAGGGGTTCTGAGGCTATGTACCAGGTTGCGAAGTGTATGATTGATCAGGTTACGAATAGGGCGATTGGTAAGAAAGTTATTGAGTATTGGTCTAGTTTGAAACTTAGAGGGGTTTTGAAGTTGGTAATAAAGTTTCAATGTCAGTGTGTAATAATGGTGTTAGTGCCTGAGATAAAATAGATGCATAGGGGTGTAAGGCTGATGAAAAATGCAGATTTTACGTGAGAGGTGATGGTTAGGGGTGTATTTTTATAATGTGGGAGGAATAGGGGGAGGATGATAGGCTTGGATAGGGTTATCAGTGTCAGTAGGGTAAGGGTATTTAGGAATAGTGTGGCCTCCATTGCTTTTACTTGGAGTTGCACCAAGATTAATGGTTCCTAAGACCAGTGGATTAAGCTGTTATCCTTTAAAAGCAAGGGGGCTGAGGGATTAGTCTCAGATGCAGGAATTAGCAGTTCTTGCTGGTTAAACCTCCCCTTGGCGAATAAGAAGGTTTGAACTTCTATTTTTAGAATCACAGTCTAATGTTTGGGTTAAAACTATATTTGCATTTAGAATAGGTTGGAAATGAGCTGGGGTTTAAGCATAAGGAGGAGTAGAGGCAGGATGTGTAGGATTATAAGGAGATGTTCTCGTGTTGTTGAGGGGGGTAATATAGTGATAGGGGTAGGGGGTGTCCCTCGTTGGGTAACTTGGAATATGGACAGGGTATAGGTGGCGGTGAGCAGAGTTGCGAGGCCGGTTAGGATAATAGTAGGTGGTGATCAGTGAAAGAGGGTAGTTATAATTGAAAGTTCTGCTATGAGGTTGGTTGTGGGAGGAAGGGCTATGTTTGTGAGGTTTCCAAGTAGTCATCAGGTGGACATTAATGGAAGTAAGGGTTGCAAGCCTCGAGTTAAAATTAGGGTTCGGCTATGTGTGCGTTCGTAGTTTGTGTTAGCCAGGCAGAATAGTATGGAGGAAGTGAGGCCGTGGGAGATTATTAAAATTATTGCCCCTGAGAAGGCTCAGTCAGTTTGAATTATGCAAGCGGCAATAACTAAGCCCATGTGGCTGACGGAGGAGTATGCGATTAGTGATTTTAGGTCTGTTTGGCGAAGACAGATGGAGCTGGTCATTAGAGTGCCCCATAGAGCAAGGGCGATGAATGGGTAGTGTAGGTAGCAGGTTGATGGGCCTGTGATTATTGTGATTCGTATAATTCCATAACCTCCTAGTTTTAAGAGAAGGGCTGCGAGGAGTATAGATCCAGCAATGGGGGCTTCTACATGGGCTTTGGGGAGTCATAGGTGGAGGCCATACAGTGGAGCTTTGACTATAAATGTTATGAGGAGTGCTAATCCTGTCAATATGCTAGTTCAGCATGTGGTAAGTGCAGGGTTTTGGAGTTTTATAGTTGGTATATATAAGGAGCCGGTTTGTATGTTGAGGAAAAGTAGGGAGACTAGCAATGGTAGGGAGCTAATGAGAGTATAAAATAGGAGGTAAATGCCAGCACTTAGTCGTTCTGGTTGATTTCCTCACCGGGTAATTAGGATGAGTGTGGGGATTAAAGTTGCTTCGAATGAGATATAGAATAGAGATAGTTCTGTGGATGAGAAGGCTAGGAGGATAAAAGGTTGGACTGTGATGAGGGTGGCAGTGAAAATGCGTTTTCGAGGGGTAGGTTCAGGATACAGGTGGTTTTGGCTGGCAATGAGTATAAGTGGGAGGAGTCAGCAGGATAGGACTATGAGAGGGGCTGAGGTTTGGTCAATTCCAGTTCATGGTGTGAGATGTTTATATGGGAAGTATGTCGGGTAGAGTCAATAGAGGCTCAGGGAAGCGATTAGCAAGCTATGGGTTGTAGTATTGGCTCAAATGAAGTTTTTAGGAGAGAGAAGGGCAGTGGGGAGGAGTATAATTGTGGGGATGATGATTTTTAGCATTGTAGGAGGTTTAGGTTGTGTAAGTAGTCTGAGCCGTGGGTTCGGGTGGAGGCTACCAATATGGCAAGTCCTGCGCCAGCTTCGCAGGCAGAGAAGGTTAGTATGAGGATTGGAATCAGGGTAAGTGAGGGAGTTTGGGTGTGGATAGGTCAGATGGAGAGAGCAACATATATGGAAAGTATTATGCTCTCTAAGCAGAGTAGGGCTGAAATGAAGTGAGTTCGGTGGAAGGCTAGGCCAAGGTAGCTTAGGATGAAGGCAGAACAGAAGTTGAGGTGCAAGGACATAAGAAAGTTATAGTATTTACTATAATTTGTCAAGCCGAAGTCGACTGTCTTAGGTTAGACTAACTTTCTATTATTCTGCTCATTCTAAGCCTCCTTGGGATCATTCGTAGATTAATCCTAGGGTCAGTAGAAGTAGGATGACTGATGTTCATAATGTTGTGTATAGGGGGTGTGGTAGTTGGATAGCTCATGGGAGGGGGAGGAGTAGGGCGATTTCTAAGTCGAATAAGAGAAATAGGATGGCTACTGAGAAAGAATCGGATGGAGAAAGGAAGTCGTGCGGAACCGAGGGGGTCGAAGCCACATTCGTATGGTGAAAGTTTTTCTGTGTCAGGGTTAGTTTGGGCTAGTCAAAGATTAAGGGTTGTTAGGAGGGCGCTTAGCGTGAAGGATAAGGTTAGCATAAATGTGATTATGTTTATTGCTCTTCTCTGGGTTTAGACCAGATTTTAGAGATTGGAAGTCAATTGTAATAGTTATACTAGAAGAGCAGGACCCTCATCAGTAGATTGAGATATATAGGAATAGTCAGATTACATCAACGAAGTGTCAATATCAAGCAGCTGCTTCGAAGCCAAAGTGGTGGTTGGATGTAAAGTGGAATTTAATAAGTCGGAGTAGGCAGATGGTCAGAAAGGTAGAACCGATAATAACATGGAGTCCGTGGAATCCGGTAGCAACAAAGAATGTAGATCCGTAAACTCCGTCGGCAATGGAGAATGGAGCGTCGTAATATTCTGTGGCTTGAAGTAGGGTGAAGTAGAAGCCTAAAAGGATTGTTAATAATAGAGCTTGGGTTGCCTGTTTTCGGTTACATTGAGTGATGCTATGGTGAGCTCAAGTTACGGTTACCCCGGATGCTAAAAGAATGGCAGTATTGAGTAATGGGACTTCTAAGGGATCTAGGGGGTTAATTCCAGTAGGGGGCCATAGGCCTCCTAGTTCGGGAGTAGGGGCTAAACTTGAGTGAAAGAATGCTCAGAAAAATCCTAGGAAGAAGAATGCTTCTGATGTAATGAATAGGATTATTCCGTATCGTAGTCCTTTTTGGACGGGTGGAGTATGGTGGCCTTGAAAGGTGGCCTCTCGGATAATGTCTCGCCATCATTGGAGTATGACAAGGATTATGGAGATTAGGCCAGCTATGAGTAGGTATATTGTGCTATTATGAAATCATATGATTAGGCCAGAGGTTGTAAGTAGGGCTGCAGTGGCGCCAAAAATGGGCCATGGGCTGGGGTCAACTAGGTGGTAGGAGTGAGCTTGGTGTGCCATTAGATATTTTCTTGTAAGTATAGGCTGAGTAGGAGAATAAAGACGTAAGCTTGGATTATTGCGACGGCTAGCTCCAGAACAGTTAAAAGAAGCAGGATAGAGTAAGTGAGGATAGAAATAGAAGGGGAAATATATAGAAGTGCAATGGTAGCGGTGGAGATGAGTTGGATCAGGAGGTGGCCAGCAGTAAGGTTGGCGGTTAGTCGAACACCTAAGGCTAATGGACGAATTGCTAGGCTAACAGTTTCAATTAGGATGAGGGCAGGGATGAGTGGTGTTGGGGTCCCTTCTGGTAGGATATGTCCTAGGGAGATAGATGGTTGATTTCGAAGACCAATAAGAACTGTGCTAAACCATAGTGGGAAGGCAAGTGCCAAGTTTATAGATAATTGAGTGGTAGGGGTGAATGTATAAGGTAGTAAACCTAAGAGGTTAATTGTTAAGAGAAATATTAGTAGTGAGGATAGAATTAGAGCTCATTTGTGGCCAGGCTTATTTAGGGGGAGTATAAGTTGCTTGGTAACTAGTTTTATAATTCATAGTTGGAGGGTTATAGTTCGGTTAGTAATTCAACGGTTATTTGGGGAGGATAAGAATAGGGTTGGAAATAGTATGGAGATAATGATTAGTGGGATGCCTAGTAGATAGGGGCTAGCAAATTGGTCAAAAAGAGTTAGGTTCATGGTCAGGGTCAAGGTGTAGGGGTTTTAGTGGAGTGGGTTTTGTTCAATGGAGGGTTGGGGAGGTAGGTGGAAGAGGATTTGGGTTGCACAATTAGTAGTAAGATCAGTCAAGATGAAAGTATGATAAGAAATCAGGGGCTGGGGTTTAGTTGGGGCATATCATTAAGGAGGAAAGGGTGCCTCTCTTTCTAGCTTAAAAGGCTAGCGCTGTAGCATAGCTTCTTAATGATGAAGATGATAAGAGAGATGATCAACTTTCGAAGTGTGGAAGTGGGGTTGATTCAACTACGATTGGTATAAAGCTGTGGTTGGCGCCACAGATTTCTGAGCATTGGCCATAGAAGATTCCTGGGCGAGTTGTAATGAAGGAGGTTTGGTTAAGTCGTCCTGGAATTGCGTCTGTTTTTACACCTAAGGTTGGTACGGCTCATGAGTGAAGTACGTCTGCGGCAGTGATGATTATTCGGATAGGGGATTCTATGGGAATTACAACCCGGTTGTCAACTTCTAGGAGTCGGAAATATCCTGTAGGGAGATCTGTCGTGGGGATTATGTAGGAATCGAAGGAGAGGTCTTTGAAGTCTGTGTACTCGTAGGATCAGTATCATTGGTGGCCGATTGCTTTTAAAGTTAAGTCTGGTTCATCAATTTCATCCATTATATAAAGGATTTGTAAGGAGGGGAGGGCTAGTAAAATTAATACAATGGCAGGCAGGATTGTTCAGATGAGTTCCACTTCTTGGGCGTCTACTGTGTTAGAGGATAGTTTTTCTATAAGTATTAGGGTTAGGAGATAGAGTACGAGGCTGCAGATAGCTAGTGCAACTATAAGAGCATGGTCGTGGAATTCGATAAGTTCTTCTATGATGGGGGATGATGCATCTTGGAATCCAAATTGGGAGGGGTTGGCCACATGAGATGTACAGGGGTTTAACCTGTGATCTAGTCTTGACAAGGCTAAGTAATAGATTTACTAACTTCTCATGAGAAAGAAGCATAAGTGGTTAGTGCAGTTGGCTTGAAACCAGCATGAGGAGGTTCGATTCCTTCCTTTCTTGTACTTGGACGTAGGCTGGTTCTTCGAATGTGTGGTGTGGGGGTGGGCAGCCGTGGATTCACTCGATATTTGTAGAAATTAGTTCGGATTGTTGAACTTTTCGTTTGGAGGAGAATGCCTCTCAGATCATGAATATGAGCATGATGACTGCGGTTATGGAGATTAAAGATCCAATTGATGAAGCAGTATTTCATAAGGTGTAGGCGTCTGGGTAGTCAGAGTATCGTCGGGGTATCCCGGCTAGGCCTAGGAAGTGTTGTGGGAAGAAGGTGAGGTTTACCCCAGTGAATATCACTCCGAAGTGGGCTTTTGCTCAGGTTTGATGGAGGGTGTATCCGGTGAATAGTGGGAATCAGTGTGTGAAACCAGCTAGGATAGCGAAGACGGCTCCTATTGATAAAACGTAGTGGAAGTGTGCGACTACATAGTATGTATCGTGGAGGGCGATGTCAAGAGAGGAGTTAGCAAGTACGATACCAGTTAAGCCTCCGATAGTAAATAGGAAGATAAAGCCTAAAGCTCATAGGATGGGAGGATCCCATTTAATTGTACCACCATGAAGGGTAGCAAGTCAGCTGAAAACTTTGATGCCAGTTGGGATGGCGATGATTATGGTGGCAGATGTAAAATAGGCTCGGGTGTCAACGTCTATTCCGACAGTGAATATATGGTGGGCTCAGACGATAAAGCCGAGGAACCCGATTGATAGTATTGCTCATACTATGCCTATATAACCAAATGGTTCTTTTTTACCTGCGTAGTAGGCAACTACGTGTGAAATGATTCCGAAGCCTGGAAGAATAAGGATATAGACTTCAGGGTGGCCGAAGAATCAAAATAAGTGTTGGTATAGGATTGGGTCTCCACCTCCTGCTGGGTCAAAGAATGTGGTGTTAAGGTTTCGGTCAGTAAGGAGTATAGTGATGCCAGCGGCAAGGACGGGGAGGGATAGAAGTAGAAGGATGGCGGTGATTAGTACTGATCATACGAATAGTGGAGTTTGATATTGAGTTAGGGCTGGAGGTTTTATATTGATGGCGGTTGTGATGAAGTTAATTGCTCCTAGAATGGAGGATACACCTGCTAGGTGTAGGGAGAAAATGGCAAGGTCTACAGAGGCACCTGCGTGGGCTAAATTGCCGGCTAGGGGGGGATAGACTGTCCATCCGGTCCCAACTCCGGTTTCTACTGTGGAGGAAGCTAGTAAGAGTAGAAAGGATGGGGGTAGGAGTCAGAAGCTTATGTTATTTATTCGCGGAAAAGCTATGTCTGGGGCTCCAATTATAAGTGGAACGAGTCAGTTTCCAAATCCTCCAATTATAACTGGCATGACTATAAAGAAAATTATAACGAAAGCATGGGCTGTAACAATGACATTATAGATCTGATCGTCACCTAGTAGGGTGCCGGGTTGGCCGAGTTCAGCACGAATGAGTAGGCTTAGAGCTGTGCCTACTATCCCTGCTCATGCACCGAAGATAAGGTATAGTGTGCCGATATCTTTGTGGTTGGTAGAGAATAATCATCGAGTGATGAATGTCACAGGTAAGATGGCTGAGAGATTTAAGCGTTAGGCTGTAGTCCTTTTTACAGGGGTTCAATTCCTCTTCTTATCGATTCTGTAGTGAAGTTCATATTGAGTTGCAAACTCAATGATGTGTACTGAGCGTGCACCGGAGTCTGATAGACAGGAGCCTGAAGGATTGGGCACTTAGCTGTTAACTAAGGAGTCATGGGATCGAAGCCCATCTGTCTAGTGAGGCTTTAGCTTAATGAAAGCATCTGATTTGCATTTGGAAGATACAGGTTAATGTCCTGTTGGCCTTAGCAGAAACTAAGAGAGTTTTAACTCTTATTTAAGGCTTTGAAGGCCTTCGGTTTAGTTTAGTTATCCTAAGTTTCTAGAGCATGGGGATGATTATGGGGGAGAGGGGTAGGATAGTGATGGAGAGAGAGGTAAGAGCAGCGGTGAAGGGGTCTGCGGGTTTATTCGTGCTTCATGTTTTTATATGATTAGAGGTGCTGGGGGGAAGGGTGATTGTAGCATGATAAGCGAGTCGTAGGTAGAAAAAAAGTCCGAGGAGGGATAGTATAGAGATAATAATGGCTAAGGGAGTTATTTCTTGAATGGTTAGCTCTTGGAGGATCATTCATTTCGGCAAGAATCCTGATAGAGGGGGCAGCCCTGCTATGGATAGGAGGATTAATATTAAGCTTGCGTTGATTGCTGGAGATTTTGTCCAGGAAATTAGTAATGTGGAGAGTTTTGTGGTCTTGGTTATGTTTAGGGATAGGAATACAGGGACTGTTATGAGGACGTAGAGGCAGAAAGTTAGGATAGTGAGTTTGGGGTCATAGATAGTAATTGCAGCCATTCAACCAAGGTGGGAGATAGAGGAGAAGGCTATGGTTTTGCGGATTTGAGTTTGGTTTAGTCCTATCCACCCACCAACTGCGGTGGAGGCAATGGCTAGGGTAGTGAGAAGTGTGGGGTTTAGGGATGGTGAGATTAGGATTAAGAGAGTTAATGGTGGGAGTTTAATTACAGTAGAGAGAAGGAGGGCAGTGGGCAGAGAAGTTCCTTGTAAGACTTCTGGGAATCAAAAGTGGAATGGGGTTAGTCCTAGTTTTATGGAGATTGCAGTAGTGAGGAGAATAGAAGCTGTGGGGTTTGCTATCTGGGTAATGTCCCATTGGCCTGTGGCTCAGGCATTGATTATGCTGGAAAATAGAATTAGGGCAGAGGCTGAAGCTTGTACTAAAAAGTATTTGATAGAGGCTTCTACAGCTCGAGGGTGATGGTGTTTAGAGATAAGAGGGATGATAGCAAGAGTGTTGATTTCCAGTCCAGTTCAAGCTAAGATTCAGTGGTTACTGGATATTGTGATAACAGATCCTAATATAATGCTAATTATTGAGATTAGTTTGGCGTATGGGCTCATTAGTAAAGGAGGGAGTTAAACCGTCATTTTCGGGGTATGGGCCCGATAGCTTAATTAGCTGACCTTACTAGGAAATAATATAGAGGAAGTATGGGGAGTTTTGATCTCCTTTGTGTAGGTTCGATTCCTACTTTTCTAACTTGTTAAGGAAATGAGAGGGTTGAGTACCTCTATGTTCACTTTATCATAGTGACCCCTAAGGCTTCGGGCACATTTCCAGGGGTAGTTTTCTTGGATACGGGGGGAGGCCTGCAAATGAAATTGGTATGCTTGTATGTCATAGGCAAAAGGCCAAGGTAAGTGGTAGAAAATTTTTTCATAATAAGTGTATTAGCTGATCGTAACGGAATCGTGGGTAAGAAGCTCGGACTCATAGGAAGCCTGAGGATAAGAGGAGAGTCTTTGCAGCTAAGATTATGGGGAGGAGCTGGGGTGGTAGGTTTAGTGAGCTAGGGTTGATGAATAAGATAGTAGTTATTATGTTTATTAGTATAATGTTGGCATATTCTGCAAGGAAGAATAGGGCAAATGGGCCTGCAGCATATTCTACGTTAAATCCTGAGACTAGTTCGGATTCCCCTTCTGTTAGATCGAATGGGGCTCGGTTGGTTTCTGCAAGTGTGGAGATGTATCATATTATGGCAAGGGGTCAAGTTGCGAAGACTAGGTAAATAGGTTCTTGGGTTGTGGCCAAGTTATTTAGGTTATAGCTGCCACATAGGATGATGATGGATAGGAGAATAATCGCAAGAGTGACCTCGTAGGAGATTGTTTGTGCTACTGCTCGTAGTGCGCCAATTAGTGCGTATTTTGAATTGGAGGCTCACCCAGATAATAGAATAGAATATACTGCTAGGCTTGATATGGATAAAAGGAATAGTAAGCTAAGGTTTAAGTCTGTGAGGGAGTAGGGCATGGGGAGGGGGATTCAGATAGTAAGGGCTAGAAGTAAGGCTAGGATTGGAGTTATAGTGAATAGGAGGGGCGATGATGTTGAAGGACGGATTGGTTCTTTAATAAAAAGTTTGACTCCATCAGCGACAGGTTGGAGTAAACCTAGTGGTCCTACAATATTAGGCCCTTTTCGGGCTTGTATGTAGCTTAGGATTTTTCGTTCGATAAGTGTGAGGAAGGCTACAGCGATTAGAATGGGGAGGGCATAGGAAAGAAATATAAGTAGGTAATTTAAGAGGTACATGTATGTGGAGCTAGGGAGAGGATTTGAACCTCTGGGTAAAGGGCTTAAGCCTTTTGCATTTGACCAGGCTCTGCCACGCTAGCTACCCTTGTTTAGGGTATGGGGTGTGGTTTAGGTGTGTTCTTGATAGTTGAGTTGGTTTCACTAACTAGAGCGGAGGCATGTGGTGTAGTATTGGCCTCACTGTCCCGGTCCTTTCGTACTAGGGGCAGTAGAACATAGATAGAAACCGACCTGGATTGCTCCGGTCTGAACTCAGATCACGTAGGACTATTAATCGTTGAACAAACGAACCCTTAATAGCGGCTGCACCATTAGGATGTCCTGATCCAACATCGAGGTCGTAAACCTCCTTGTCGATAGGGGCTCTTGAAGGAGATTGCGCTGTTATCCCTGGGGTAGCTTAGTCCGTTAATCAATTATATTGGGTCTGGTTACTGTGAGTACTTTGAGGTGTAGGCTCTAGGTTAAGATGTGATGGTCTTAATCTTGGAGGTTGGTTTGTACTCCAAGGTCGCCCCAACCAAAAAAATAGGGTCAAGATACAGGGGAGTAGGCCATGTTGGTTAATAGAGTAGGTGTATTGACCAAGGATTTTTAAGTTCCACAGGGTCTTCTCGTCTTATGTCACGATCCCTGCTTTTGCACAGGGAGATCAATTTCATTGATTACCTGCAAGAGACAGTTGAGACCTCGTTTAGCCATTCATACAAGTCTCGATTTATGAGACAATTGATTGCGCTACCTTCGCACGGTTAGGATACCGCGGCCGTTAAACATTAGTCACTGGGCAGGCGTCACCTTCAATACTTGTGTGGGCTGAAGGCTATGTTTTTGGTAAACAGTCGGGTCTTAGGTTTGCCGAGTTCCTTTTGCAGGTTTTAATCTGTCTGGGGGGCGCTCCTGGGTTGGGGTAACAGGCTGGTTGAATAAATAGTCTTGTGTGGTGGCTATATAAGTCAGACTGTTAATAATCTAGAATGTAAGTTTGCGCCTAAGAGAAGGGGTGGGGGGGGTCTTCGAATTACTCATTCTAGCATTAATTCTCCTATATTTATAGGTTGGCCCACTAGGGGTAAGGGGTTCATGGTGTTTTTAGATTTTTTAAGGGGGAGCTTTGACGCACTCTTGGTTGGTGGCTGCTTGAAGGCCAACATGTTAGGAAGAATGTGCTTTACCCTCTAGCATAGGTTGTATCCTGGTTTAAAGGAGCTGTACCTCCTTTAAATAACTCCTAAACTGTCTCATTTAGGTTAGTTTGATTTATGCCTATAGGGAGGTTTAGGGGTGAACTTAGATTCGTTTCGTGGGCAACCAGCTATCACCCAGCTCGATTGGCTTTTCACCTCTACTGACAAGTCTTCCCACTCTTTTGCTACAGAGACGGGTTTGCCCAATTTTGGCTGCTTGTAAGTAGCTCGCTTGGGTTTCGGGAGTACAAGCTAAAGTTCGCTGTGCTTGGTTGTTCTTGCTAGATCATGATGCAGAAGGTACAAGAGTTGGTCTTTGCTATTTTGTGCTTAATGTTTCACTGCTATTTCAGCTTTCCCTTACGGTACGGAGTCTCTATTGCGTCTGGTTACTTTTCTATCGCCTATACTAAGTGGAGAAAATGTTTTAGTTAATTTAGGGAGGGGGTTTACGAGTAAAAGATTGATTGAGCTAGAGTTGGCATCAGGTCGGTCTCAGTTAGTAGACATCTTTCAGGTGTAAGCTGAATGCTTTGTGGTTTGTAGCTACGTCCTGATATGCTAAGTGCACCTTCCGGTACACTTACCTTGTTACGACTTACCTCATCTTTAGCTGGGGGCGGGTATTATGTATGGGTTTAGTTGCTTATGAGGAGGGTGACGGGCGGTATGTACGTGCCCTAGAGCCAGTTTAAGGTGGGCATTCTAATCCCACTTTACTACTAAATCCGCCTTCTAAGGGTGTTTCATTCCCTTTTCCGTTGGTGTAAAGGATGTGGTCTATATTAGAAAATGTAGCCCATTTCTTCCATCCCATGAGCTATACCTTGACCTGTCTTGTTAGCGGGAGGCTATTATGTTCGCTGTTTTTCTTTCAGTAGGCGAGCTGCCGACGGCGGTATGTAGGCTGTTTGGAGCAAGGGATGGTTAGGTGAATCGTGGAATATCGATTATAGAACAGGCTCCTCTAGGTGGGTTTAGGGCACCGCCAAGTCCTTAGAGTTTTAAGCGTTTATGCTCGTAGTTCTCGGGCGAATGCTTTGGTAGGTTAAGCATCTGGATTTAGGGCCAAGCATAGTGGGGTATCTAATCCCAGTTTGTTCCTTGGCTTTCGTGGCATATAATTAGTCTTTAGTGCTAGGACCGTTTTTATGAGGGGTTTTGGTGCTATCTTAGGCATATGACAGCTTGGATGCATTTTGGTCCTAGTTGTTTGGATAACATGTTTCCACGCTTTACGCCGGATACCATTAACTTGGGCCTCTTGTATGACCGCGGTGGCTGGCACAAGATTTACCGGCCCTAAGTCATTGTGACTAAGTCAAGCTTACACTTATTGCTTAATGTTAATTACTGCTGAAGACCCGTGAGGGTGTGGCTGAGCTAGGTGTTTTGGGCTACGGTAGTGGGCCTGATACCTGCTCCTCTTGCCTAGGTTAGGCATATGGGCGAGGGCATTTACACTGGAGCGCGGATACTTGCATGTATATGTCTAATGATAGCTAATGGTAAGGTTAGGACTAAGTCTTTTGTCCTTGGGTAGATGAGAGGATACCGTCTTGACATCTTCAGTGTCATGCTTTGGCTGTAAGCTACAAGGAC